CGAAACTGCTCGGCTTCCGTTTCTATTTTCCGTAAGCGAGCCCGGGCTTTTTCGAGTTGTTCAACGGCCCCACCGCGCAATTCTTCTGAATTTCGAATAGTATTTAAGATCCTCTGTTTTCGATTATCTAATAAATCACTTAATGAAAGTAGATTATTTTTCCATTCATTTCAAAACTTCCATAATCCCTTCCCGAACCAAACATGAATCTTTCGATTCATTTGGCTCTCACGCTCAATTACTTAAAAGATAAATTCTCATACGTTTTTTTGTGTTTTTTATGAATATAATGAGCTTATCCTCTCTTCTTTGTTCATATTCCAAAAAGATATGGAAACTTATGCAAGCCGAAAAAAATTCGGAGGACTCTTCTGACAAAATCAAAAAAAAATATGTAATTGTCAGCAAAGTTGTTTCTTTTTTTTTTCAAAAAATATTCTGACTAAGACACAGGTCGTCAATTAAGCATTGGATAAAAAGGTGAAAATGCCCGTTTTTACAATAAACAGTTCAAATTATTTTATCAATATGAGTATCCTATATCGATACAATATTCATTTTGAAAACATCTCTATAATTAACATAGTGATAGAAAGAGTACCATGCAGTGTCTTGACTTCAAACGGTTTGCTTTAACCATGTTAATAGTCCCGCATTATTGGTTGAGAGAGAATCGAAGTAGATTTACCAATAAATCACGAAATGCTATGGTTCTTACAGAGAATTTCTTAATTGATTCAATTGATTCAGAAGTAATTCGCGAGATCATGCACCCCTCTCTCCTAGTTCTAAGGAAAACTAAAGGATACAGCTGGTTGGTCCAGCCTATTCTTGAAATAAACAACTCGCACATACTCCCTTTCCAAAAAAGATCAATACACCAAGCACTACACTTAGATTTATTGGATTTGTTGCAAAAATATCGGTATTAAACCCGAAACTCCCAGCAGACGGCCAGGGGCCCAAAGAAAGGAAAGAATCGGTTACGTTTTTCATATGCTCTCCTCTTATAGATCGACTAAAAAACCGAACAGAGTTATTTTTGTATCACTTCACCTCGCTTTTTATTTACTCTCTTTTTTTTTTCTTTTTCTGAAATCGAGTCAAAAAATTTTTGAGTTAGTTCTCAATTCTGAACCGCCCCCTTTTTGGATTATGGGGATACTAAGACTCACTTAAAAAAGTTCCCTTGGTCTACGAACTGAAAGGATGAAAGCGAGTCAGTATGCTAATTCTTCATCGGCCCTTCCTGTAGGTTATTTTCTCAACGAAAAAGTAATCGTAGGGAGGAAATCTTGATAGAATTTGAAAAAGCAAACGACAAGGTCTTATTATAAGATAAGATTAAACAAAAGGATTCGCAAATAAAAGTGCTAATGCCACAACCAATCCATAAATTGTTAAAGCTTCCATAAAAGCTAGACTAAGCAATAGAGTGCCTCGTATTTTTCCCTCCGCCTCAGGCTGTCTCGCGATACCCTCTACAGCTTGACCCGCAGCAGTCCCTTGGCCAACTCCAGGTCCAATAGAAGCAAGTCCTACGGCCAACCCAGCAGCAATAACGGAAGCGGCAGAAATGAGTGGATTCATGATAAGTTCCTCGTAACAAAAAAAGAAATCGTTAATGATACAATCAATCAATGAATTATAACTTCATTATTCCATCGCTAGGATTCATCCATCGAATTGAGAAGTACTTGAAGTACAAGTAATAATATTATTTATTGAATCGTCAGAACTACTTCGATATCTTGAGTTTCCATCCACAGAGTTCTTGTGACTCCTATACAACTTTTGTTCTTCCATTTCTTAGTTCGAACTGTTATTTGGAATTTTTCTGGATTTCATCCGTTTGTTCATTCAATTCACAGTCACAACGAGACGGAAGGACTTCTATTGTATTGGAATCCCGATCGAAATTACAAATTTCAGTAGTAGGTCAAATGAAATAGAAATCTAAGAGATACTAGTCTAATATCACATATACATGTCTTTATTCTATAACGTAAACCAACTATTCATCTTAGATTCAACCGTATTTGAGAATCAAGCGTCGAAACTTCTACAAGGGTTGGCTTAATAGTCATTCAATTATATATACCTAGTTCGACGACCCCCTCCCCTACCCAGCTCATTTTTTTATGAATCCCTTTAATTAAATTCTTTTCGTCCTTTCTAAATGGATTCATTTTTTAGACCGAATCATTACCAGATGTATAAAGAAAATCATTACATATGCATATTCAAAGAAACATCATTATTTGATTGATCTAAGTTTATGTAATTTTTTTTTAGATTTTGGTAAATCCTTCAATTAAATAAACTGAACGGGGAATCATTTCCCCGTTCAGTTTATTTAATTGAATCACGCGTCGTAAACATATACCACAAGACTTCTTGGGAAGAATTCTTTTTTAAATTGTTTTGATTTTGAATAAGGAGTTAATAAGAATAATGAGATGGGCTAACCAATAGAAAGATAAAGCAAATATTCATTGAT